CAGTAGCAGGATCGCTATAGCTGACTCCATTGAGTTCGCCACCATAGAACTCAACAGTTACACCCACTTGTTCGACACTATACTTCGATTCTGCCCTTCTAAAAGGAACATCGGCTCTCACAATTCCGTCTCCGTCCACCAAAACGACTGGAAATGTTTCAAAAAAAGTAGGCATACGACGTACAAAAAGTTCATGCCCTTCTTTATCTCTAAAGATAGGGTGTCCTAACCATCCAACAGCTATCCCATCCCCGTTGTCCATTGAGCCTGCTCTGAATAATCCACCTTTCGCCGGATTATTACCGATGTAATCATAAAAAGCTAATTTTTCGGGAATTTTAGACCAAGCTTCCGATAAACTCAGATTTTCGGCTAGACTGGCGCCAACTCTTCGATATATTTCTTGCTGGAAGTATCCCTGATCCCACTGATAACGAGTGGGACCAAATAATTCGATCGGGGTAGTTGCTGAACCATACCACATAGTTCCAGCAACAACGAAAGCTGCAAAAAAGACAGCAGCGATACTACTGGAAAGGACAGTTTCAATATTGCCCATACGTAATCCTTTGTATAGACGTTGGGGTGGGCGGACACTAAGATGGAATAGACCTGCTAATATACCCAATGTACCTGCTGCAATATGATGAGAGGCTATTCCTCCCGGAACAAAAGGATCAAAACCTTCCGCACCCCACGCTGGATTTACAGATTGTACTTTTCCGGTTAGGCCATAAGGATCGGATACCCATATTCCAGGACCATACAAGCCTGTTACATGAAATGCGCCAAACCCAAAGCAAGCCACCCCTGAGAGAAATAAATGAATTCCAAAGATCTTGGGCAAATCCAAAGAGGGTTTTCCCGTACGTTCATCACAGAATATTTCTAGGTCCCAATACACCCAATGCCAGATAGCTGCTAAGAAGCACAAGCCAGAAAACACAATATGTGCCCCGGCCACACCTTCGTAACTCCAAATACCCGGATTCGTTATAGTTCCTCCTGTAATACTCCAACCGCCCCATGAATTGTTTATTCCTAAACGAGTCATGAAGGGTATAACGAACATACCCTGTCTCCACATTGGATCAAGAACGGGGTCAGAAGGATCAAAAACTGCTAATTCGTATAGAGCCATCGAACCGGCCCAACCGGAAACTAGAGCTGTATGCATTATATGGACAGAAAGCAGCCGACCGGGATCATTCAATACGACGGTATGAACACGATACCAAGGCAAACCCATGGAAATACCCCTTTCTCAAAGAAAAAATAGACACTATGTAACTTTATCACATTGGAAATAACTATGCTATGGACCTCACCTTTTCATTGGATTATCTCGAAACAAGGGTTAATATTTATTCTGTTCCGTTGGTAATAATTGAACAATTCTGTTCGTAGGAACAAAGAGAAGCAGATCTATTCTATACCCAATAAGTACCAATACGCAATGGGGGGATTAATCCTATTTTTTGTGAGCGAATGTATAGATACTTGTTTCTCATTCGAACGATCCGTTCGTAAGAATTTTCCTTTATTCCGTCTTCCTCTATGAATCTTCCAATCTATCGATAAAATACGATAAACGACAATATTATGAAGACAATAAACCATTGTTTGTTACGTTTCCACATCAAAGTGAAATAGAGTACTTCATTTTTCTTTCATTTAATGCCCATTGGTGTTCCAAAAGTACCTTTTCGGAGTCCTGGAGAGGAAGATGCAGTTTGGGTTGACGTATAGTGTGACTTGTCAGACATATTGGGTCATATGGGATTTCCCCGTTCTCTCCCCCGATCGAGATATCCTCTGTTTCGCCCAAGAAAGATTGATTGAACCATCAATAATTCGAAGCGTGAAGTGCAATTAGATCAATTTATTTGGTTGGAGGATCAATATTCTCAATTAAAAGAATTTATGGTTGGCTTGGACCAATAAAATGAAGTATACAGGCTCCGTTCAGAAAATACCAAGGTAATCCATGTATGATTACCACCCTATCAGAAATGATTCCTTTATACCATATGAGTGATCTCAAATTGCCAATTAATGGAATAATATGATGAATACATCAAATATTTTGTGGAAGGCATGAAAATGAAACAAATTGAAAAAAAAAAAGAAGTCATAGCAAAAAGAAGTGGTACTGGGATCATTTGTCCTATATGTGCAAATAGAATTCGGGCAGATCTTTACCCGGAGTAGAGCATAAACCTAAAAGAGTTGAAGAGGCCCATTCGGGAACAAGAAAATTACATCGTGATTTAGATCTCGATGAAACAATACATCAATGAGGGGTTGGCTCGATAAGTTCAGTGAATTCTTTTTTTATTTTATAGGGAAGCAAGTCAAAACTCATGTTTCTTAAAAAATGGAAGAAAAAGCCCGCTACGAAAAAAGAAATAGGGCTGGAATCGACAATTTCTTTTTTTTTTTTTCTCAATTTTGATTTTTTGAACCGTATGCATCCAAAGGTGCGTGTACGGTTCCTAAGGAATAGAATTTTGTCCTAATCAACCGACTTCATCGAGAAAGATTACTTTTTTTAGGCCAAGAAGTTGATAGCGAGATCTCGAATCAACTTGTTGGTCTCATGGTATATCTCAGTATAGAGGATGATACCAGGGATCTGTATTTGTTTATAAATTCTCCCGGCGGATGGGTAATCCCAGGAATAGCTATTTATGATACTATGCAATTTGTGCCACCAGATGTGCATACAATATGCATGGGATTAGCCGCTTCAATGGGATCTTTCATCCTGGTTGGAGGAGAAATTACCAAACGTCTAGCATTCCCTCACGCTTGGCGCCAATGAGTTTTTTTATTTGAGAGAAAAAAAGACTATGCCTTCGTCATATGGAATATGAATAAAATAATAATAATAATAAATAATAATAATATAAGTAATAATAGCATGGCATTTCAAGTTCGATATGAGCAAACTATTATTATTTTTTCATAATATGAGATTATGTATCGAGATAGTAGTATGAAAGAAGGGTTATTTCCGACTTGATCTTATGTATCGGGGTCCATTTCAGCGTCACAAACCTTTTTGCTTCCACACCAGAAGTCTCTTTCCAATATTTATGTTATGAAAGAGTGTGAAAATAAAAAAAAAAGATCATTTTTTACTTATTTTTATTTGATCGGATCAGAAAGAAACTTTGGGATTGCTGAATCACAGACGAGATAAATATATAAAGCAACGGAACCATCATAGTATTTTTTGATTACTCCGAAAGGAAGGATGGTAAATGGATCATTCAACGATCTGGGTCTGATAGATTCGACTTGTCTCTTTCTTCGATGAAAAAAGAGAAAAAGAAATTCCATTACAGAGCCGTATGCACAAAAGATGCCTGTACGGTTTTCTATCTTTTTCTCCCTGCTTGTTATTCTTTATCCCTTCCCTTCGCCCAATCATGCGAGATAGAGGAATCGTTCATTATGTTATATCATCAGGGTTATGATCCATCAACCTGCTAGTTCTTTTTATGAGGCACCCACGGGAGAATTTATCCTGGAAGCGGAAGAACTACTGAAACTCCGCGAAACCCTCACAAGGGTTTATGTACAAAGAACGGGCAATCCTTTATGGGTTGTATCCGAAGACATGGAAAGGGATGTTTTTATGTCAGCAACAGAAGCCCAAGATTATGGCATTGTTGATCTTGTAGCGGTCGAAAATACCGGGGATTTCGCATAAATCTTTGATTCCATTTCGAATCATAATTTGAATGAACCCTTATTTGATCTTTTATCTTCTTACCTGGCTAAAATATTAAATTAAATGGAAGTAATTCATAATCATCTGGTTAGGATCGATCTAAACCAGCCCATTCTGTATATGATTCAGCATGCCAACTATTAAACAACTTATTAGAAACACAAGACAGCCAATCAGAAATGTCACGAAATCCCCCGCTCTTCGAGGATGTCCTCAGCGTCGAGGAACATGTACTAGGGTGTATGTGCGACTCGTTCAGATCATGAGCTAGAACAAATGAGACGATTTTTACAGTATCAATGACTCGTACCAATGAATAGAATGGAAGAACTCCATTCACTATCGAAAAATAAAGATCTCTCGTATACCTCTATTTGTATGGAATTTATGGTTTCCATTGGTGCAAATCCAATCACCTCGATTTGAGATGAAAAGCAATTCCCATTGGTAGCAAATGGTTATCCATTAAGCGGGGGAATGATATTTAAGAAGCAGAAAGATTATGCTCCTACTCTTGCAAGAACGGACTAACAGGGTCAGCTACCTATTCAACCTTCATAATTAAATGCCGTCACTGTATGGATAGATCTCATTGTAAAAAGACCTATTCAATTCATGGGTAGAGCCAAAGAGTGTGAACTGTACAAGTTACCAATAACATTGATTAAATGAGGAAAGAGGCTCCGGTGTATAGAGAGGACCTCACCGTTTAAGAAGTAACCATAGAAACGATGGAAGCCACTATTTGTCCATTTACGATTTATTTTATACCTAATATCGGTACAATTTCTTTTTTTTTGAGGTGAAATGCCTGGAAGAAATAAAAAAAATCGTGGTTGGGAAGGTTATAGTAGCAAAAGCCATTGGAATTTGTATTTTATACATCGGAAGAATCCGTTTTGTTATTAATAAACCAGGAGAGGGGAAAAGAATGACTGAAAGAAAAGAAATCAATTAGTTATTCATCAAAGTTTCTTTTGATTCAATGACCAGAGTTAGACGAAGATATATAGCTCGGAGACGTAGAAAAAAAATTCGTTTATTTGCAGCAACCTTTCGAGGGGCTCATTCAAGACTTACTCGAACTACTACTCAACAGAAAATGAGAGCTTTGGTTTCCACTCATCGGGATAGAGGCAGGCGAAAGAGAAGTTTTCGTCGTTTGTGGATCACTCGGATAAATGCAGTAACTCGCGAGAATAGGGGATCCCATAGTTATAGTCGATTAATACTTGATCTGTACAAGAGGCAGCTGCTTCTTAATCGTAAAATACCTGCACAAATAGCTATATCAAATAGGAATTGTCTTGACACGATTTCCAATGCGATCATCAAATAAGGAGGTTGGAAGGAATTCACTGGAATACTTTAAACGGAGTTCCCCGGAGAATGAACTCCGGGAGGGTATAGTAGAAATTCGTATGATAAGATAAGTAGTAGGAATGAGCGAACACGTTTCAATAAATAATAAAAAAAAAGACTGGGGGAAGAATAAATCTTTTTTGTTATTATTACATTATGGCGCGACAATCTCTCGGCTTTTTCGAACAAAACATCAATCTGAGTTCGAATTCGAGGTTTGATTCGATTGAGGAATAGGCTTATTTATTTCTGGTTCTAGGACCAGTAGTTCTAGGGATCGACCCGGTTCTCTCAAACTGTTTCTCATTATTAAGAAAAGGTAACGAAGATAAAATACGAGCTTGTTTTATAGCAATAGTAATTAATCGTTGTTGTTTCAAGGTTAATCTATTCACTCGTCTAGATAATATTTTTCCTTGTTCACTAATAAATTGACTAATTAAACTCATGTTTCTATAATCAATTCGATCCCCCGAGCGAATTGGGGGCAAACGCCTATGAAAAGATCGCTTGGATTTATCCATGGTTTATTTCTTATTTCTAAAATCCTATTTCTTCATTCATTTCGGATCCGACCAAAATAGGACTTGATTTGTATATATTATATATGTATATGTAATTTCTTCCTCTTTCTTGGAAGAGTGGCACACGCGTTCCGTTCGATTTATTTCTTTATCTCTCCACGAATCGTATGCTTGTAACAATAAGGGCAGAATTTTTTCAAGTCCAATTGACTAGGTGTATTGTGTCGACTCTTTTGAGTAATATATCTGGAAATGCCCCGCGATTCTTTATTCAAACCATTTCGGGCACAACTGGTACATTCCAAAATAACTACTACTCTGACATCTTTACCCTTAGCCATGAACCTCCTTTGGATTTTGAATTCACTCAATTCTTCTATTTTCGATTCGAACCGAAGCGAAGAAGAAGAAAGGAATGAAAAATAAATAGACGAGAAGTTGCTAACTCGAAATCCAATTCAATTATGAAAGATTTCGTTGCAATCAATAGAGTAATAAAATGATTAAGTAATACAATTATTTCTAACTATCAATTATTCCTAATCCCAGTATTTCATTTAGTATCTTGTATGATCTTGAACAGCCTGCCCTCGACCCACATTTCCATTTCTGTTCTCCCTATATTAATTCTATCCTGAACCCGAGTTTCGATGAGGTTCAATCCACCTTAATTCTTTCTCTTTCTTTCCTATCCTAAAGAACTGAAAAGGGGGGGGGGGGGGATTAGTCACAGAGAATTTATTGTATCTCTAATCTTCTTGATCCCTTCCCATGTCAATAACTAGAATGAAAAAAGGGGGAATGTCAACGCATCTGGGAATAAACGATTGATCTCTATCAATAGACCCGCCAAAGACCCGAACCATAGAGTAGTTAGCACAGGTGCCGTGGAGAGATATGTTTTTATATCTCGCATTGAAAATCCTCCTTCTTTTTCTTTAACTTTATTGACTTTATTGTATATTGTAATACATATATGATCAGATGCATATGTAGTTAAAGATCATTTGTACGGGGAATCTCTAACCAAAATGGATATATACAACGATTCGGTAGATGAAATCTACCTGTCCCTAAAACAGAAAAAGATGAACCCTTCTTCCTGAGCACTACTGATAAATATTCATTCCTTTATACGTTTATACGTTAGGTATGTATATAATTCTTTATGAGACCAAAAAGAAGAAATGGCAAAAGAAATTCTATTTAGATAGAAGAAATTATGATGTGGAAAACAAAACACGGATTCCCTACAATGGCACTGTACAACAAATGAAAGGGATGTAGCGCAGCTTGGTAGCGCGTTTGTTTTGGGTACAAAATGTCACGGGTTCAAATCCTGTCATCCCTACCTATCACTTCTCCTATGGACAGTAACGGGGGGTCAATTGAGATCGATTAAAATTGGACACAATCTATCATTTTATGATACTATACATACAAGATGTATTGGGGGTACAAAAAGAATCCTTTTCTTGACATTCGTATCTCCCATCATAATAAAGCGCTCTTAGTTCAGTTCGGTAGAACGTGGGTCTCCAAAACCCGATGTCGTAGGTTCAAATCCTACAGAGCGTGATTCTGTTCTTGTAATGTTGAATCACAATAAAATAACTTCACTAACTTGAACTGCAACCTGAATTTGACCTCCTGGAGATTAAGGAGGAGGTCAATTTAAAAAAGAGATGTTACTCAATTAAAGGTCCAACTGATCGCCGCGTCTGTATTGTAAATATGCAGTTACGAATAATCCGGCCAAAGTAATGGGAATTAGACCTAACACAATTCCAAATAGAAAAACTTCAATCATTTCAATTTCTTTGAAAGAATAGAAAAAGGGAGGTAATATCTGTCCCTAAATATTAATCCGAATCG